ATTCGAACAATTAGGAATTCGACTCAAATCAAAAAAGGCACGGCTAAACCACTTGATTCAAGAACAATTACCAATTACTAAGATTCCGTTTTGATTGAAAGTAGCGAAGCTTCCTTCATTTTATTTTGCTTAGACAATAACTAAAAATCCTAAAGGGGTTGAGAGTAATGATTTTCATATATTCATAAAAATATATTTATCTATTCTCTGTATATTAAAATACTACATTACATACAGTATATATATAAATATCATATCTGTGATTATAATATATAAATAAAAAAAAAGAAAATAGAATAATTATTCTATACTCTAAATAATTTAAATAATTGAATCGAGAAATTTTTAAAATGCAATTTTGAACGAAACTTTCAGATAAACAAATGGTATTCAATCATTCATATAATAAATAAACATATCTACATCAACCCACACACGACCCTATATTGATTTAATTCAATTAGAAGGGTATCAAAAAATAGGTAACCTCTTCTTTTTTTTTTTTTGTTTGTTCAATAAGGTCATGAAAAATTTCTACTTAATTTATCTTTTATTTTACATAGAATGGATTTGCCTGGACCAATACATGATTTTCTTTTAGTTTTTTTGGGATTGGGTCTTATAGTGGGAAGTCTAGGAGTGGTATTACTTACCAATCCAATTTTTTCTGCCTTTTCGTTGGGATTGGTTCTTGTTTGTACATCCTTATTCCATATTCCATCGAACTCCCATTTTGTAGCTGCTGCACAGCTCCTTATTTATGTGGGAGCAATAAATGTATTAATTGTATTTGCCGTGATGTTTATGAATGGTTCAGAATATTACAAAGATTTCTATCTTTGGACTGTTGGAGATGGAGTCACTTCACTGGTTTGTACAAGTATTTTTTTTTCATTAATTACTACTATCCCAGATACGTCATGGTACGGTATTATTTGGACTACAAGGTCAAACCAGATTATAGAGCAGGATTTGATAAATAATGGTCAACAAATTGGGATTCATTTATCAACAGATTTTTTTCTTCCATTTGAACTTATTTCGATAATTCTTTTAGTTGCCTTGATCGGTGCAATTGCTATGGCTCGTCAGTACTAAATATTTCGAAATTGAATAATAACAAATTATATTAATATTAATTAAATTAATATAGACTTGTTCTTTTCTTCTTTAAAATATTTTTTTTATTGTTCATGTATATAAATATAAAGATAAAGTATAAAAAAAAGGAAAAAAAAAAAAAACGGAATTTTTATATATTTATATCTATTTTCTATTACCAATACCTTTTTGCGTACTTTTTTAATTCTATTTTAGTCAATTGAATCGGTTAAATTGTTGTTCATATTGAAATGAATCGAGATTGATGAGGAGTTGTTCAATGATGCTCGAACATGTACTTGTTTTGAGTGCCTATTTATTATGCATCGGTATCTATGGATTGATTACAAGTCGAAATATGGTTCGAGCGCTTATGTGTCTTGAGCTTATACTGAATGCAGTTAATATAAATTTCGTAACATTTTCGGATTTATTTGATAGTCGCCAATTAAAAGGAGACATTTTCTCGATTTTTGTTATAGCAATTGCAGCTGCTGAAGCAGCTATTGGATTAGCTATTGTTTCATCAATTCATCGTAACAGAAAATCAACTCGTATCAATCAATCGAATTTGTTGAATAAATAGGGTTTATAAAAAAAATATAGAGTATCTGCCAATAAAAAAATGGGTATGTGCAGCATATAGTGCTATTTGATAAAATGTAATAAATCAAAGTATCTTGGCCTTCTTTCATGAGCAGATCCAGAAGTAGATTGATTCTGGTAAATCTACTAAATCATTGATTCATCTGGTGTCTACAATATATAATTCATTTACTACTTTACTAGATCGAAATTTTATGATGTTAAAAAAAAATTATAGATCCAATGTCACATTCAGTAAAGATTTATGATACATGTATAGGGTGTACTCAATGTGTACGAGCTTGCCCCACAGATGTATTAGAGATGATACCCTGGGACGGGTGTAAAGCTAAACAAATTGCTTCTGCTCCAAGAACAGAAGACTGTGTAGGTTGTAAAAGGTGTGAATCTGCTTGCCCAACCGATTTTTTGAGTGTCCGGGTTTATTTATGGCACGAGACAACTCGTAGCATGGGTCTAGGTTATTGATACGTTCGAGAAAATTCCACTTGAATCCATCATTTTTTATCTTTACCGACAAAACCCGTACTCGAGAAAAGAAATATATATAATAATCAAATTAATAATTTTTTCTTTTCTCGAGTACGGGTTTTCGGGTCAAAGTCAAAGTAAGTGTATCTTGTTTTTACCACGAATGATTTTCCTTGGTTAACTATAATTGTTGTTTTGCCGATATTCGCGGGTACTTTCATTTTCTTTTTCCCTCATAGAGGAAATAAGGTTATTAGGTGGTATACTATTTGTATATGCCTATTAGAACTACTTCTAATGGCCTATGTATTCTGTTATCATTTCCAATTGGATGATCCATTAATCCAATTGGAGCAAGATTATAAATGGATAAATTTTTTTGATTTTCATTGGAGACTGGGAATTGATGGGCTTTCCATAGGACCCATTTTACTCACGGGATTCATCACTACTTTAGCTACTTTAGCGGCTTGGCCAGTTACTCGAGATTCAAAATTGTTCCATTTCCTTATGTTAGCAATGTACAGCGGCCAAATAGGATTATTTTCTTCTCGAGATCTTTTACTTTTTTTTATCATGTGGGAATTAGAATTAATTCCTGTCTACCTACTTTTATCCATGTGGGGAGGGAAGAAACGTTTGTACTCAGCTACAAAGTTTATTTTGTACACCGCGGGGGGTTCCATTTTTCTCTTAATGGGAGTTCTAGGTATGGGTTTATATGGTTCCAATGAACCAACATTAAATTTTGAAACATCAGCCAATCAGCCGTATCCTGTGGCATTGGAAATACTATTCTATTTTGGATTTCTTATTGCTTATGCTATCAAATTACCGATTATACCTCTACATACATGGTTACCAGATACCCATGGGGAAGCCCATTACAGTACATGTATGCTTTTAGCTGGAATCTTATTAAAAATGGGAGCATATGGATTGGTTCGTATCAATATGGAATTATTACCCCATGCTCATTCTATATTTTCTCCCTGGTTGATGATAGTAGGTGCAATTCAAATAATCTATGCAGCTTCAGCATCTCCGGGTCAGCGTAATTTAAAAAAGAGAATTGCCTATTCCTCTGTATCTCATATGGGTTTCATAATTATAGGAATTAGTTCCATAACTGATACAGGACTCAACGGGGCCCTTTTACAAATGATCTCTCATGGATTTATCGGTGCTGCACTTTTTTTCTTGGCAGGAACGAGTTACGATAGAACACGTCTTGTTTATCTCGATGAAATGGGGGGAATAACTATCCCAATGCCAAAAATATTTACAATGTTCAGTAGCTTTTCGCTGGCTTCTCTTGCATTGCCTGGAATGAGTGGTTTTGTTGCAGAATTTGTAGTCTTTTTTGGATTAATTATGAGCCAAAAATTTCTTTTAATGCCAAAAATACTAATAACTTTTGTAACGGCAATTGGAATGATATTAACTCCTATTTATTCATTATCTATGTTACGTCAGATGTTCTACGGATATAAGCAATTTAATTCTCAAAATTCTCATTTTTTAGATTCTGGGCCGCGAGAACTATTTCTTTCAATCTGTATTTTTCTACCCGTAATAGGTATTGGTATTTATCCGGATTTCGTTCTCTCACTATCAATTGACAAGGTAGAAACTATTATATCTAATTATTTTTATAGATAGTTAGTTTTTATTTTAGAATTTTATAATAAAAAAGTTAAAAAAATGAATTAACTTAAACTTAATAAAATAAACTTAAATTGTAATCAATTTGTAGTTTTTGAAAATCATTTGACTTGATTCAAATGATTTTCAAAAACTCGTACAAACTTTCGTTATCTATGCTTATGCTATTCCTATTATGTATTTGATATTCTATTCGTAACTGCTTTTTTTTTTTCAATTAAATGTTAATGCAAATGAACCATAACTATGCAGCCCTATTCCTAATAGATTTACTCCAAAATAGCATATCCAAATTATAAAAAATCCTATAGAAGCCACAATTGCAGAATTTGAGCCTTGCAAATTTTCATTTGTTCTAGTATGTAAATAAATTGCGAATATTGTCCAAGTAATAAATGCCCAAGTTTCTTTTGGGTCCCAATTCCAGTAGGATCCCCACGCTTCATTAGCCCATACTGCTCCCGAAAGAATACCTATGGTTAAAAATAGAAAACCGAGACTAATGACACGAGAACTCCAACAATCCAATTGCTGAATTAATTGATGCCTGTGATAATTTCTAAACGAAATAAAACAATTGTTTTGTAAAACATGGCTTATTTCATTCACGTATTGAATTTTTCCAAATGAAAATAACCTAAAATGGTTGTTTTTACATTTTAATTTTTTTATTTTATTTTTTCGAAATGTAATGGCTAGAAGAGCTACTGATAATAATGATCCGCAGAGAAGAGATGCATAGCTCAATACCATCATACTTACGTGCATCATTAACCACTGTGATTGTAGAGCAGGTACTAATATTGTGGATTGATGCATTTCAGTTAAAAGACCTGAGGTGGCAAATCCTTGAGTCAAAATAGCACTGGGTGCAGTTATTGCACTTAGAAGATTTTTTTGTTTTCTAAAAAAAGGAAGCATATGAATAATGGATAAACTCCATGAAAGGAACATTAATGATTCATATAAATTACTTAAGGGTAAATGCCCCGAATAAATCCAACGAATAACTAATAATCCTGTTATACATAAAAAAGCGGCTACCATTCCTTTTTCCGACGAATCATATAATCCTACGATTTCGTGGACTAATAAGTTAATCAAATAAATCGTCAGTACGATTGAAACAATCGACAAGGAAATGTGAGTTAATATATGTTCTAAAGTAAAAAATATCATAAAAAATCCTAAAAAGGATATCCTCCAAGAATGGAATGGAGATCTGAAATTATATTCTATCCATTATAGGAATTATTAGAGTATTTATTTTACTAGTATTTCTTTTTTAGAAATATGCCGCTACTCGGACTCGAACCGAGATGCTCTAGCACTGCTTCCTAAGAGCAGCGTGTCTACCGATTTCACCATAGCGGCTTGCTCGAAATCATAATAGCCCATTCATTTTTAATCGTCGAGATTGGAGGAGTAAATTCAATGCAATATTTATTTTGCCGAAAGATTCAAAATATCCTTTAAATTACTATTTAAACGTTCAATAATCATTACCTTACTTAATTGTAGTGTGAGGTGGGGCTATTGTTGTTAGTTTTAAAACCGCACTGAATGGTTTTTCGTGTGGTTTAAGTTCTTTTAAAATTTTAGAATTGTAAGGAGGTTTAAAATGTTTGTTGGATAGGTTGAAAACTGGATTAACTATAAATTGCCAATTGCTAGGATTTAAATTGTACCCATAATTCGTGGTACTATTTATCAAACTAATTAAGTATTAGTCAAACCAATTAGTAGGCTGTAGATATACCAGTGAAAATTTGTCTTCAATATTTCTAAAACGATTTTTCATTATGGAATGGATATTGTGCTTTATGGATAGGTATCTTAATGTATTCTATAGTTAAAGTTAAGTTAAAACATAGAATATATATTCGGCATCCAGAACCCAATAAGCCTTTTAAAATTAAAAGAAAAATATTATTTTTGTGAAAAGTGAATCGATGGGGAAAATAACAATCCCCATCCCACAAAAACCCACTAACGAGAAAGAGAAAACTTTGTAAAGAGAAAAATGATATATTGTGCCTAATTTTTCGAGCCTTTGTCTAGTAGACACAAAAATGTTATCCTACAACATACGACAATAGAAAATTGCATCTCATTAAGTTTACCATATTAATGGTAATTTCTTATCTTATAAATTATCGAATTCGTTGGTTCATATCGATTAAGATTATTCCAAGACTTTTCCAAGTCTTTATTATATAATATATTATATTACTTGTTTGTTGTACAAAAAAGCTTTTAGAATTCCCGGTCGAAAGGGATTTTGCTAAAGAAAAAGCTTTTATTCCTGCCCAATACACTTTATTTTTCCAAAAATTTTTACGAATATGCTTTTTGGACATAGAAATACGCTTTTTTTGAACCGCCATTCCAAAATGCGGAGGTTATTCATTTTATAGTTAAATGTGGAAGACATTTATTGTTCAAAAAAATATATAATTTTTTTATTACTCAAATTTAGATACAATATTTTGAAGAAATAATTATTTATACTGACTAGTATTATAGATATATAACTATATTCGAATGAAGATATTTATATATATACATGGTATTCATGGCTATAGAAATCGAGTTGCTTTCCATTGGTAAAAAAGAATCAAAAAGAGTTTAAATTGTCTATTTTTTCCATGTTGCATTTCATGTAATTTTAAAAAAGAAATCTAAAAGTTTAAGAACCCTTACCTAATTTAAGAAAACTAGACTGTAAAACTCTTTCTATTAATTGTAATTGATCGAGGATCAAGAAAGTATATCTAATCTAATTAAAATTAGAAAAAATAAGTATCCATTAGTAATAAATTTATTAAACGATATGTTATTTGAACCAGAAATTTTTATTATTATTGCAGCTCTGTGCAAACTGAAGTGATGAGTAACAAATCGACGAACATCAATAAAATTAATCACAAGTATAAGTTTAAGTTGCTTTATTGAAAGAAATATAAGAAACTCACTCAGTTTCCCAACGGACTAGTTCACAACCGATTAATGATTCCGAATTCTGAATTCCGAATCAATTAACGAAAATAAGAAAAGAATCTCCTTGTTTTTTTGTTTATCGGGTTGAGTTATTGGTGGATCATAGGATACTCGGAAAAAAGTACTTTTTTTCATAATTTTTTGACTTGTTTTATGTATATAAACTAAATTATTGTAATAATGAAATGATTGAAAATATTATATTCTCTATGTTCATATATCTTAATCTTTAATTAAAAAAAAAAAAAGAATAACTTTATCAGACTTAATCGTTTTTATTTGACTATTTGGAAATCATCAGAATTCTTAATTCTATTTCTATATTAATTCTATTTCTATTAAAGTCTTTTCATATCTTGATTTTTTTTTGCTCCGTTCTAAATATAAAAGAGTTGGTGAATCGGAAACAATTTAACAATAAAAAAAGGTTTATTTTTTATGGAATATACGTATCAATATGCGTGGATCATACCTTTCGTCCCCCTTCCGGTTCCTATAGCAATAGGGGTAGGCCTTTTTCTTTTCCCGGCGGCAACAAAAAATATTCGTCGTATATGGGCTTTTCTTAGTGTTTTATTACTAAGTATCGTTATGATTTTTTCCGCCAATCTGTCTATTCAGCAAATAAATGGCAGTCCATCCTACCAATATGTATGGTCTTGGACCCTAAATAATGATTTTTCTTTAGATTTAGGCCACTTAATAGATCCGCTTACTTCCATTATGTTAATATTAATAACTACTGTTGGAATAATGGTTCTTATTTATAGTGACAATTATATGTCTCATGATCAAGGCTATTTGACATTTTTTGCTTATATTAGTTTTTTTAACGCTTCGATGCTGGGATTAGTTACTAGTTCAAATTTGATACAAATTTATATTTTTTGGGAATTAGTTGGAATGTGTTCGTATCTATTAATAGGTTTTTGGTTCACACGACCCCTTGCCGCAACTGCTTGTCAAAAAGCGTTTGTAACTAATCGTGTAGGGGATTTTTTTTTATTTTTAGGAATCTTAGGTCTTTATTGGATAACGGGGAGTTTTGAATTTCGGGATTTGTTTGAAATAGCCAATAATTTGATTGATAATAATGGGGACAATTCTTTATTTCTTACTTTGTGTGCTTCCCTATTATTTGTAGGTTCGGTTGCCAAGTCTGCGCAATTCCCTCTTCATGTATGGTTACCTGATGCTATGGAAGGCCCTACTCCTATTTCGGCTCTTATACATGCTGCTACTATGGTAGCAGCAGGAATTTTTCTTGTAGCTCGACTTTTTCCTCTTTTTACAGTCATACCTTACATACTGAATATAATTTCTTTGGTAGGTATAATAACAATACTATTAGGAGCTACTTTAGCTCTTGCTCAAAGAGACATTAAAAGAAGTCTAGCCTATTCTACAATGTCGCAATTGGGCTATATTATGTTAGCTTTAGGTATGGGATCTTATCGAACTGCTTTATTTCATTTGATCACTCATGCCTATTCGAAAGCATTATTGTTTTTAGGATCTGGCTCCATTATTCATTCAATGGAAACTATTGTTGGGTATTCCCCAGATAAAAGCCAGAATATGGTTCTTATGGGTGGTTTAAAAAAATATGTCCCAATTACAAAAATTTCATTTTTTTTAGGCACGCTTTCTCTTTGTGGTATTCCACCTCTTGCTTGTTTTTGGTCCAAAGATGAAATTCTTAATGATAGTTGGTTGTATTCACCCATTTTTGCAATAATAGCTTGTTTCACAGCAGGATTAACTGCATTTTATATGTTTCGGATGTATTTACTTACTTTTGAAGGTCATTTAAATAGTAATTGTAAAAATTACAGCGGCAAAAAAAATAATGTGTTCCATTCAATATCTATCTGGGGAAAAAAAGGACAAAAAGTAAAAAAAAATAATTTGATTTTATCAACAATGAATCATAATCAAAGAATTTCTGTTTTTTCGAAAAAAGTATATCCTATTGTTGGAAATGTAGTAACCAATATGATGGGGCCTCTTATTACTATAAAAAATTTTTCCAATAAAAAAATTTCCACATATCCTTATGAATCGGACAATAATATGTTATTACCACTTCTTATATTGGTCTTAGTTACTTTGGTCGTTGGATCCATAGGAATTCCTTTTGGTCAAGGAATAATTCATTTAGATATATTATCCAGATGGTTAACTCCATCAATAAACTTTTTACATTCAAATTATGATTTTGATTGGGATGAATTTGTGATAAATGCTATTTTTTCAGTCAGTATAGCATATTTCGGAATATTTATAGCGTTTCTTTTCTATGGGCCTGCTTATTCCAATTTAAATAATTTGAACTTAATAAATTTATCTGTTCAAATGGGTCCTAGGAGAATTATTTGGGACAAAATACTCAATTTTATATATAATTGGTCATATAATCGTGGTTACATAGACGCTATTTATACAAAAACCTTAACTACAGGTATAAGAGGGCTGGCAGAACTAAGTTATTTTTTTGATAAACAAGTAATTGATGGAATTACGAATGCTGTTGCTATTCTAAATTTATTTGTAGCAGAAATTATTAAATATGTAGGGGGAGGACGAATCTCTTCTTATCTCTTCTTTTACTTATTTTATGTATTTATTTTTATAGTAATTTACTGTATTTTTAATTTACAATTTTAAATTTAAATCAAAAGTGTTTTTTATTTTTTCTTCAAATTCTCGGTAATCAGTAGTAAGGGCAGTAGGAAGAGCGATATCATGAAGTTTGTTTATCCAAAGAGTTTCGATAGAATCTTCTATCGAGTTTATTAAATACTCGTTCATGTTTGAACCTGAATACAATTCTTTGATTGTTCCACGATGGGGTCCATTCAAAAGAGGATCATATATTTTAGGTAAGCATTCTTGTTCAGTCTCATCATTGCACAATCTAGTTCTTTTTTCGAGTACATCCATAGCAAGAGACCCCTTGTCTAGAGCTTCAATTCGATTGATAAGTTCGTTGATGAGGTTGTTTCGTTTTTGTTCATTGGTATAAAACCAATGATTATACAGTTCTGCTGGGGATAGCTTTTCTGTCGTGCACAAAAGCATCTTCTGTTGTATCATTTCAAAAAACGTTGACAAACTGGGCGGATATGTAAAAGATATTCTTTGTTTTCCATCACTT